TCATTCGAGGGAGGAACCTTATAAAAAGCGTATTGACTCTGCTCAAAAAAAGACAGGGTTGACTGACGCTATTCAAACAGGTACAGGTCAACTAAACGGTATTCCGGTAGCTCTTGGGGTTATGGATTTTCAGTTTATGGGGGGTAGTATGGGATCCGTAGTAGGCGAAAAAGTCACTCGTTTGATCGAGTATGCTACCAATCAATGTTTACCTCTTATTTTAGTGTGTTCTTCCGGAGGAGCACGAATGCAAGAAGGAAGTTTAAGTTTGATGCAAATGGCTAAAATTTCTTCGGTTTTATGTGATTATCAATCAAGTAAAAAGTTATTCTATATATCAATTCTTACATCTCCTACTACCGGTGGGGTGACAGCAAGTTTTGGTATGTTGGGGGATATTATCATTGCCGAACCCTATGCCTATATTGCATTTGCGGGTAAAAGAGTAATTGAACAAACATTGAAAAAAGCCGTGCCCGAAGGTTCACAAGCGGCTGAATCTTTATTACGTAAGGGCTTATTGGATGCAATTGTACCACGTAATCCTTTAAAAGGTGTTGTGAATGAGTTATTTCAGCTCCATGCTTTTTTTCCTTTGAACAAAAATGAAATCAAATAGAACAGTTAGTTTATCAGAATTAAACGAAAACCCTGAAAAAGTCACTTTTCTTTCGAATCATTTTTCTCGATATTCTTTACTACTCAGTAAACTTTTATCAACAAGATAAAAAGTGAATTTTTGCTTTCGGGAAGTTCAAATTGATTTTGAAAGATGAATATTGAATTTGGCGTTTCTTGTACCTATTTTTTTATTATATTTCTAGTAGGTTCTATTCTATATATTTCTATTAGGTTGTATATTTAGTATTAGATATATATTTACTTAAAGATACTTAGTATAATTATATAATATATATAATAGAAATAATAAAAATACAAGACATTCTAAGATATCTTTAGAATTCAGAATATAACAATAACAGGTACAAATATTAAATTGAGGTACCCCATTTTATGACAACTTTCAATAACTTACCCTCTATTTTTGTGCCTTTAGTAGGCCTAGTCTTTCCGGCACTTGCAATGGCTTCTTTATTTCTTCATATTCAAAAAAATAAGATCTTTTAGATCGGATGAGACCGAATCGTATCTTTATTTTAAAAACTTCGATTCGATAAGACCCATTAGGTAGAATATTGTTATAAGACATAGATTCCTACAAACATAACTAAAAAAAGCTTTTATGCATGTGTAAACGTATTATATGGGTAACTAAATTTTCGCTCTTTTGAAAAATGGATCATCATCGGGCCGCTGTATGAAATTCAAGTCAATGTATTTATTTGTATGTATATAGGAGATCATATAAAGGAAGGAGATGTTATTATTTTAGATAGAAACAATTCTATGAATTACTCCTAAGGTAAAGGTTCACACCAAAATAGTTGATGAGAGTTACTTTGAAAACAAAAAAAGGAAAGTCATATTTTCTCAATTCCAAAAAATTGTATAACTGGATCTAATATATATGAGTTGGCGATCAGAATCTCTATGGATAGAATTTATAACGGGGTCTCGAAAAACAAGTAATTTCTGCTGGGCCTTTATCCTATTTTTAGGTTCATCGGGATTCTTATTGGTTGGAACTTCCAGTTATCTTGGTAGAAATTTTATATCGTTATTGGCGTCTCAGCAAATCATTTTTTTTCCACAAGGGATTGTGATGTCTTTCTATGGGATCGCAGGTCTCTTTATTAGTTGCTATTTGTGGTGCACTATTTTGTGGAATGTGGGTAGTGGTTATGATCTTTTCGACCGAAAAGAAGGGATAGTGCGTATTTTTCGTTGGGGATTTCCTGGAAAAAGCCGTCGCATCTTTTTACGATTCCTTATGAAAGATATTCAGTCCATCAGAATAGAAGTTAAAGAGGGTATTTCTGCTCGGCGTGTCCTTTATATGGAAATTCGAGGTCAAGGGGCTATTCCTTTAATTCGTACTGATGAGAATTTTACTACACGAGAAATTGAGCAAAAAGCTGCTGAATTGGCTTACTTCTTGCGTGTACCAATTGAAGTATTTTGAAATTGAAATACTCAATGCTTTGGCAGTAGGAAGAAAAAACTAAAGAATTTATTTCTTTTTTTTTCAATTGAACATTAATCTATTCTTTTATGCTCGTTTTTTTATATATTTGATCGAAAAGAAAGCGAGTTTATTCGTCTCGAAAATAGAATCATATTTTTTCTTTGAAAAAGTTCTTTTAGTATTAGGGGGAATAACATCCTGGAAATCCCATTTTTTTTTATTCAAATTGGAAGTGTATTTTGAGTCTATTTCTTTATTCTTTCTAGATTCAAAGCAAAGACTAAGTATTGAATCAAAAAAAAAAGATAAAAGGGATGATAGGCTCAATACATTCTATTCGAATTAGAATAGAAACTCATGCTCGATAGAAATAGTAGATCTAATAGAATCAACAAATGCGGTAGGTTCATTAACAATTCACAGATTCAAAATGGCAAAAAAGAAAGCATTCATTCCTTTTTTTTATTTTACATCTATAGTCTTTTTGCCCTGGTTGATCTCTCTCTGCTGTAATAAAAGTTTGAAAACTTGGATTACTAATTGGTGGAATACTAGACAATGCGAAACTTTTTTGAATGATATTCAAGAAAAAAGTGTTCTAGAAAAATTCATACAATTAGAAGAACTATTCCAGCTGGATGAAATGATAAAGGAATACCCAGAAACCAATTTACAACAATTTCGTCTAGGAATCCACAAAGAAACAATTCAATTCATCAAGATACACAATGAGTATCGTATCCATACAATCTTGCACTTCTCGACAAATCTAATATCTTTCGTTATTCTAAGTGGTTATTCCTTTTGGGGTAAGGAAAAGCTTTTTATTCTGAATTCTTGGGTTCAAGAATTTCTATATAATTTAAGTGATACAATTAAAGCTTTTTCTATTCTTTTATTAACTGATTTATGTATCGGATTCCATTCGCCTCACGGTTGGGAACTAATGATTGGTTATATTTACAAAGATTTTGGGTTTGCTCATTATGAGCAAATTTTATCTGGTCTAGTTTCTACCTTTCCAGTCATTCTTGATACAATTTTTAAATATTGGATCTTTCGTTATTTAAATCGTGTATCTCCGTCACTTGTAGTGATTTATCATGCAATAAATGACTAAAAAAAGATTCACGGATCCAATTCTAATCTTTCTTACCTTATACATCATAACCAAATCAAAGTCGTATTTACTTTACTCTTTTTTACCCATGAAGGATTCCTTGTATATTTCAACAAAAAAATTTTCTTTTTTCAGTAAATGTAAATAGCAGAATTGTGGCTAGGGAAGTATATTATCGACCTACCTAACTTTATTGTAGAAATTTTCGGGATAAATGATTGGACCATGCAAACTAGAAATACCTTTTCTTGGATAAGGGAAGAGATTACTCGCTCCATATCTGTCTCACTCATGATATATATAATAAGTTGGGCATCCATTTCAAGTGCATATCCAATTTTTGCCCAGCAGAATTATGAAAATCCACGAGAGGCAACTGGGCGTATTGTATGTGCCAATTGCCATTTAGCTAGTAAGCCCGTGGATATTGAGGTTCCACAAGCGGTACTTCCTGATACTGTATTTGAAGCAGTTGTTAAAATTCCTTATGATATGCAGCTAAAACAAGTTCTAGCTAATGGTAAAAAAGGAGTTTTGAATGTGGGAGCTGTTCTTATTTTACCGGAGGGGTTTGAATTAGCCCCTCCCGATCGTATTTCACCCGAGATGAAAGAAAAGATAGGAAACCTGTCTTTTCAAAATTATCGCCCCAATAAAAAAAATATTCTTGTGATAGGTCCTGTTCCTGGTCAAAAATATAGTGAAATAACCTTTCCTATTCTTGCCCCAGACCCTGCTACTAATAAAGATGTTCACTTCTTAAAATATCCTATATACGTAGGTGGAAACAGGGGAAGGGGTCAGATTTATCCTGATGGTAGCAAAAGTAACAATACAGTTTATAATGCTACGGCAGGGGGGATAATAAGCAAAATTTTACGAAAAGAAAAAGGGGGATACGAAATAACCATAGTGGATGCATCGAATGAACGCCAAGTAATTGATATTATCCCGCGAGGCCTAGAACTTCTTGTTTCAGAGGGCGAATCCATTAAACTCGATCAACCATTAACGAGTAATCCTAATGTGGGTGGATTTGGTCAGGGGGATGCGGAAATAGTACTTCAAGATCCATTACGTGTCCAAGGCCTTTTGTTCTTCTTAGGATCGGTTGTTTTGGCACAAATCTTTTTGGTTCTTAAAAAGAAACAGTTTGAGAAGGTTCAATTATCCGAAATGAATTTTTAGATCTGTCTATTTAGCTTTATAAAATTCGTAAAAAAGAACCAAAAAAATTCTCAAAAGCCTTTTTGCCTCTCTTTAGACTTTCTATTCCTTTTCGACCAGGTGTCAGGAATTACTTGTCTGATAGTCCTAATCCTAGTATGTATGAAGAGTTCACTTTATCCCCTTTTCTTTATTTTTCAATACAAATTTGTATTGAAAAATGGGAGGGGGTGTGATGTAACTTTGTCGTTAGTGACCAATTAAAATTGATAGAATGTATTAATAATCAAGAGTTTTTTGTATTAGAATGGAAAAATTGGACTAGATACTAAAATAAGATAAGGAAAGCAAGCGCAGAAAAAAAGGAACTATAAATCGGCGAAACAACAAATTTTAGGGACTATAAGGAGTATTATTTGTCTTGCGAGTCTTCGACACAAGAAAAGGATGTCTAAAATTCCTTTTCTTGTGTCGATCTTGTCCTTCTTAATTCCATTCGTTAAAAAATCCTATTCTTAGTTTACATATATATATTACTGTTTCTATATATATACTAATTATATATACTATATAATTAGTAATTAATAGTATAATAGTAGTTACTTTTTGTAGTTTTATTTATTTTTA